TAGTTTTATCTTTTCTCCCACCTTCAGAAGAATAAAGCATAGGCATTTCCGCTATCATTATAATTTTCTGAAAGGTAACTATCTCGATTTCATATTTCATATATAAATTTCTATAGAATCTTTGAAAAAGACTTCCTTTCATAAGAAAGAAAAGACTTACTATCTTTGGGATCTGATTCTACACCGCTGCTCAATAACTTAGGGGATCGACTCTATTACATAAGTTGATTCCTAACTTTTATCTCATATCGTGACATAAGTAAGCAGTTCTTATTGTATCGGCCCAAAACCTCACTAATTGATCTTTACGATGCTTATTCTATCAATTTAGATCCTTTATTTATCCATCGATTAAAGGATCTAGGCATATTTATTTCTTCATATTTCGACTTCTATGAAGTTTCTTTCTTTTTACTTTTTATTTGCTACAGCTGATAAAAATCGTTGTTTTGGACACGATAAATATGATATGTAGAAAGCCTATTTTCTAGTATTTATTAGTTATTAGTTATTAGTATTAGCGGATTTGTTCTTTCTTTCCTTTTTTTTCTTTCTATAGTGGAGATAGTCGCACGTAATGACAGATCACGGCCATATTATTTAAAGCTTGTGGTAAGAAAGGGTTTCGTTCTAATGCCCTAAAATAATATTCCAAAGCTTTCGTATGTTCTCCATTCCTTGTGTGTATAAGGCCTATGTTATAGAGTATATAACTTCTATCATAGGGATCAATTTCTAGTCGCATAGCTTCATAATAATTCTGTAAAGCTTCCGCATAATTTCCTTCGGATTGAGCCGACATCCGTTACGGTCGTCATTCGATTCAAAGAATCTCCGTTCCAGAACCGTACGTGAGATTTTCATCTCATACGGCTCCTCCTTTTTTATTTTTTATGTGCATAATGAGAATAATACATGAAATCAAAAAGATTGAAATTATTTCATTATGAACCGAACGGGGCTAGTGTTTTTACAAGAAATCTCTAGCCAACCTTCCTGTAAAAGATCTTTTCTTAATATCAAGTATCTTGGTACTAGATAAAAATGATAACTCTAACAATTTCTTTGTTCTTAACACCCCTAAATCTCCAGGAATTAGTCACTTCAACAGTCTTCGATGGTTATACGGTTATCCAAAATACGAACGAGATGGATGTTTGTTGTACCAACCATTCTTGTTAGTCCCGATTCCGATAAAGAAAAGGTAAAATTTGATAACAAAGTTTTCATATTGTTGATTCCTGGGCGTAGTGCTTCTTCCCCTATGCTGCCTATTGGTACTAGTGGAGTAAGATTGACCTAACCCATACCATAGGTGTAACCTTTCGCTCAATACTAGAATCTACAATTGAAGCATCTGAGGCTGCATTAATCGGGGATACACGACAGAAGGAATTGTTTTATTTACAAACTTCACCTTCACGATAAGCGTAGATTTATTTCAATCATTTTTTTTCTTTCTCTCCCGAATAATGTATCTTTCTCCGAAGACTGAAAACGGTAAATAAAAAAAAAACATCAAATCGCACCATCTCTGTAATAGGTGAATGCCTCTTTTTCTCCTGAAGTTGTCGGAATTATTCGTAATAAGATATTGGCTACAATTGAAAAGGTCTTATCAATAAAATTTCCATTTATCCGAGATCTGGGCATAGGTAGCAATCCATTCTATAATTTCTTTTACTTACCTCTTGTGAGAAAATGATCCCACAAGCAAAGGAATTATACAGTACGAAATAACATAAAAAAAAGAATCAAAAAGAATCATTAAAAAAAAAGGATATGACCTTCTATTCAAATTATTATTATTATTTTTGAAAGGAATCAATAAAAAAAATTAGATTTAATTTAATCCAAATGTAGTAGTATAAGAATGAAAGGAACTATTCCGATTTTATCAAAGTTAAAGAATCAAAGAATTTATCTTACAGATTAGGATAATTAGAGAAATTTTAATTGATATGCTCCAAAGAGTAAAAAGACTCGAATGATCATTCTATGATGAACCGTCTGTTTTGTGTTGTGTGCATTACATAGTGGGTATACACTATAACAATCAAATATAAAAATTCCTGTGATGATTCATTAATTTGGAATAGATCCATGGGGGTAAGGAGTTATTATTGGAAAATCTAAAACTGGAAAAGAATTTTAGAAGTTTTATGAACATGGAATCATCGTCTAAAAAACGAAATATAACCATGATTTATAAATAGAATCATGATCTAAAAGAAAAGTATCCATTAAACATAGTTAAAAAAAAAATGGATCGATTGATTCATTCTAATTCATTGATTTAATCTGGTATAAAATTGATTTTATTTAGTATAAATAAAGAATAACTATTGCAAAAAAATGGGAGCGCCATCTTCACAAAAATGAAATGAATAGATATATATCTTTTTTTTAACAGTTTTTAACAGTTTTTCACAAAAAAAAATGGATCTTTATCCCCGGAAGGATTTTTCTTTGATGAAAAGTTTGATAAATTTTTTTATAT